CTCTAGCCAAGGCGGCAGAGCAAACGTGAAGTAATTAGGATGGGTGGGAATGGCGTGGATAGAAGGACCGAAGCGCCTCCAGACGTAGCTGAAAGGCGAACTGGGAAACCAAAAGTAACGAATCGAATAAAAGTTCGCAGGTTTCATTTTTCGCTCATGTCCTTTAACCTGAAGTGTTGGTTCGAATCCAGCTCGTGACAAGGCCTTTTTGGTCATATCCGTTGGTATTGCTGTTACGGTTTAGGGTGTTCTGGAAAAGATGACTATGTTCCCTCCCTTTACTGGTTATCATACCAATTAGCAGAGCGAGTACCCGACACGAACAGAGAACAAAGTCGAAAGAAATCCAATTCGGAGTTCCGATACAAAGCGTAAAAGCATGAGCGGTTGACAAACGAAATCTAATGAATAGTGAAAGATTACTTAACCGAAAGCAGATCGGGATAGAACCTGTTGATGTACAGTGTTACTGCTGCTGCTACTACCTCTGATTCTGGGACCTCTTCCCCTCTCTAAGCGCCTACGTAGTCGACTATCGCTAATGACTTGTATTGTGTATCGCAATCGGACATCTTGCCCTTTTATAAAGGGGCAGAGCCAATTATGAAATCCTTGGAAGAAGAGGATTTTTAGACTAAACCACTGGTGTACAAATGCCCAAGGAAAAGGTGGAGTTATTAAGACGACGAGTTAGAAAGGTAGGGTGCTTTAGCGGAACAGGCATCTGTCGGCCGGATCGATAAGAGTGTGAGGAGGTGTATATGGTGGCTGCCCAGCCCCCCAAGGGGATTAGTATTCGCTTGCCTTTTATCCGGCCAGGCCTCCATCAATGGAAGCAGCCGAAGCATCAAATCTCTCTCCTGACCCGGCCCCCGATCAAGACCAGTTGCGAGCAATATAAGCCTTTATCTCTGCATCTCTCTATTGTTCCCAATCAAGTGATCCTGCTCCAAGCAGCTAAGCTTCTCCTTCTCTCTCTTCAAGTCCACCTCTAGCGGCATCTATTGAACTCCTTTCTTCCTCTCCTGTACCCTCCGACTGACTCTCCGTCCTCAACTCCACCTTATACTCCTTCTCTAAAGGCGGAAGGAAGAAAGCCATCAACGAGCCAAGGAGCTAACACCTGGTGGCTCCACTCCACCTTCTTCTGGCTAGCGATCTAAGTCCGAAACAATGGATTCTGATTCTTGCCCCGGAACCGGTGAGTTCAGTAGGGATCCACCTGCGGACTCCAACAACCGGATCTTACCCTCTACTCAATCGATTGAATCCACAGAAGCATCTATAGTGGGAAATTACCTCCCAACTGCGCGCACCTGAAGAGCCCAGCCAAGAGCTATATTTCACATTCCTTGCACTTCTACCAGAGCATATGAAGCAGCCAACTCTAAGCAATCTATTTTAAGCTCTCCTACTCTCGATTCCTCTGACCCGGCTGGCTGGCGAAGCCCATCTCCTGCAGCCAGAGAAGCTCCGGTGCAGCAGCTCTCTAGCAGCATTGAACCCTCGAAGTTCATACCTCTCCTCGATCCATCAAAAGGAAGCGATGCCATTCGGTCCATTCGACCCTTCACCAAAGCCACTAAGCCTTGTGTCTCTTCCTCTCCTGGATCCAATGAGCTAGCATCAATGGTTCTCTTGTCTCGGATTCAGTCTTCTTACCAGCGCTCAGATCCTTCCTTGCAAACGACTATCGCAGGTTCATCAAGGACTACTCAAAGCGCGCTGCACCACCTAACCCTGTTGGATGTTGGAGGTTAGCTCAGTAGCTCCTAGAACATCCAACTTAAGAAAGACCACAGTTGGACTTGAACCGACCAATGCGACACAGCCTTTCAGGACCTGAATCATGCTGTAATGCTGGATCCAGTCTTAGCTCTTCCAGATGTGACCAAGCCCTTTGAGGTACAGACGGATGCATGAGACTATGCCCTTGAGGGAGTCTTACTTCAAGAGAACCACCGCCTTTCAGGAGCTACCCACGTGAGCCCACCATCTTCGTTCTGAAGCTTAAGAAGGATATCGAATGGTTCGAATTTGACTAATTGCTTATCGTCTTGGCACTGAATAAAGATCGGATTGAGCGAGAAACCTTTCTGATTCCCCTGCCCTATAGGCTTTCATAGGATTTCGAAACCTTTCCTATTCCTGCCCCCAGGAGTGCGCCTCTGACTATATCTGGCTTTTCTGCCTGCACGCTACCATTTCCTCACTATGCGAAGTCTCGGAGCTCTTGACTTCAAATCATAATGCGACCTATAGCTTCGGGTTCCACATGACCCTTAGGACGATAAAGAATAGGATCAAGAAGGGAAGTTTCACTCATGGCGAGCCTTCTCAAGCAGCTGCTTATACTCCTTCATATTCACGACTAATGGTAGCAACATAGTGTGGATGCTTTTCACATCCGATCCACTTATTCTGCCTGCGTTCGATCACTCTCAGCATTCCCAAACACAACGAGCTCCTCTGTTGCGACAGCAGCAGCTGTGAAAGCTAT